ATTCATTTGGCTCTCACGCTCAATTACTTCAAATTTTTATGTTTATGGTAAATTTCCATATTTTTTTTGAATGTAATGAACCTATCCTCTCTTCTCTGTTACTATTCAAAAAGAAATATAAACGGATCACTAATCAAGACCAGAGTATTCGGAGGACTCTTCTGACCAAACAAAAAAAAATAAGTAAAAAAATAAGTATAAGTAATTGTCAGCAAAGTTGTTTTTTTTTCTTCAAATCCAAAAATTTTTGTTACTTTATATGTAGGTCATCGACTCAGCGTTTGACATTTATTTACTATAGAATAGTAAAGAATTTTTATAAAAATAAAAAATGAACATAACAATAAATAAAGGATTCAAAGCATTTTATCGACATGAGTGTTCTATATCGAAAAATTTCTAACTACTCGTTTTTTTAATTGAAAACTGTCTCGGTATTAACATAGTGGTAGAAAGAATACCATGCTGCGCCTGGACTTCAAACGGTTTAGCTTTAACCATGTTAATGGCCCCACATTATTGGTTGATAGAAAATCAAAGTATATTTACCAACAAATTGCGAAATGCTATGGTTCTTACATATGATTTCTTTATTTATTCAGAAGTAATTCGCGAAACCATGCACCTTTAGTTAGAAAGAAAAAAAGAGGTACAGCTGGTTGAATCCAACCTATTCTTGAAATAAACAACCCGCACACACTCCCTTTCCAAAAAAGATCAATACACCAATCACTACACTGAGATTTATTAGATTTGTTGCTAAAATATCGGTATTAAACCCGAAACTCCCGGCGGATGGCCAGTGACCCAAGAAAACGAAAGAATCGGTTCCATTTTTCATATGATCTCCTCTTGTATTTCTTATATTATAGATAAACTCAAAAAATCGTTGTATTACTTCACCCCTTTGCTACTTCTTCCAAATTCATTTTGTTCAGTTGAGATTCCCAATAAGAATAATACTTATTGAAATAGAATTAGTTGGAATAAAATTAGGTACTAGGTTTCGTGTGAATTGCAAAATACCTCCTTTGTTGCAACACTTTTCCTTTGGACTAAGAAGGGGAAGGAAGAAAGCGAGTGGGTAACACTAATTCCTCATCCTCAAATCAGTCCTTCCCGTGGTTTATTTTCTCAACGAAAACGAATAAGTAATTTTGTAGGGGCGATATTTTGATAGAATGTGAAAAAGCAACTTGCAAGTCCAAGACCATAAAAGAAATACGTATTTCTCATATTTCTTTTCTCGGATTAAACAAAAGGATTGGCAAATAAAAGCGCTAATGCTACAACCAATCCATAAATTGTTAAAGCTTCCATAAAAGCTAAACTAAGCAATAAAGTACCTCGTATTTTTCCCTCTGCCTCGGGCTGTCTCGCAATACCTTCTACAGCTTGGCCCGCAGCAGTACCTTGACCAACTCCAGGTCCAATAGAAGCAAGCCCTACAGCCAATCCAGCAGCAATAACGGAAGCGGCAGAAATCAGTGGATTCATGATAAGTTCCTCACACACAAAAAAAGAAATGGTTAATGATACAATCAACCAATGAATTATGACTTAATTATTCCATTGCTAATATTCATCCAGTCGAAATAACTAAAAATTCCGAATTGAAATAGGAAATAAATCATAATATTATTGAATCATTAGATCATTAGAAAGACTTCATCTTTTTTAGTTCCTATTTGTAGAGTCTTTCTCAATCAATACAACTTGAGTTTTTCATTTCCTTTTTCTAATCATTCTTCGATCTTTTTCTTTATTTCATCTGTTTATTGATTCAATTCACATTCAAAAACGAAATGGAAGCACTTCGGTTGGCATCCCTATCTAAATTTAGATAGGGCAAATTAAATATTCGTTCATATATAACTTGTCAATATCTAATATCAAATATACATATGTTTCTTCCATAACGTAAACCGCCTATTTTATCTTAAATTCAATCGGATTTTCTAATCATTCTTCGTAACATCTAACCTACAATATCGACAATAGTTAACTTATAGCCATTAGATCCCACATACCTGGTGCAAACCCCCTCTACTAACCAACTCCTTTTTCTTTTATTTTAAACTTCACTTTTCGAATATCTTTTTTTCTATTATCGTAAACTGTATTTGTATATTTAGAGAATATAAATAGATTATCTTGATAGAATAGAAAGAGTATCTTGAGCCACACATATATTGCCTTGATCTAAGCTAAAAATGGACTCTTCCTATGACTAATCAATGATGACCCTCCATGGATTCGCCTATATAAGCTGCAGCTAAGGTTGCAAAAATAAGAGCCTGAATACCACTTGTAAATAATCCAAGGAACATGACAGGTATAGGAACCACTAAGGGTACTAAAGAAACAAGAACAACAACTACTAATTCATCCGCTAATATATTTCCGAAAAGTCGAAAACTAAGTGATAGAGGTTTTGTGAAATCTTCTAAGATGTTAATGGGTAAAAGAATTGGAGTTGGTTGAATGTATTTACCAAAATAACCTAATCCTTTTTTTGTAAGACCCGCATAGAAATAGGCTACTGACGTGAGTAAAGCTAAAGCAACAGTAGTATTTATATCATTCGTGGGTGCGGCTAACTCCCCATGGGGTAACTGTATGATTTTCCAAGGTAAAAGAGCCCCTGACCAATTAGAAACAAAAATAAATAGAAACATAGTCCCAATAAAGGGAACCCAAGGGCGATATTCTTCTCCAATTTGAGTTTTGCTCACATCTCGAATGAACTCAAGGACATATTCAAAGAAATTCTGACCGCCAGTCGGAATGGTTTGTGGATTCCGAACAACTATAGCAGCTGAACCTAATAAGAGAGCAATTACAACCCAAGAAGTAATAAGTACCTGGCCATGGATTTGGAAACCCCCTATTTGCCAATAGAAATGTTGACCTACTTCCACACCGGATATATCGTATAAACCCTTTAGTGTATTGATTGAATATGATAGAACATTCATATTGTCCTCTAATAGAAATATAACTTTAAAAGAAATTAATTATTTTGATTCAATCATCTCTTTCTCGACTTGTCTACTTGAATTTAAATTTCATTTTCTATTTAGTAAACGGATTAATCACATAATATCCCCAATTTATATATTTTGAGATTAAGGAATAGTAACCGATTCAATTATAGAATTTATGAAGTCAATTTTTGATTTTATTATTATTATGAATCACAGATTTCTTATATAGCTAGAACGGCCCTCACAAATAGCAAATACTAATTTTGTAAGAATTAATCGGATTGAAGCTATAGCGTCATCGTTCGCCGGAATCGAAATATCCGCAAGATCTGGGTCACAATTTGTATCGATTAAACAAATCGTTGGAATTCCCAAAGTAATACATTCTCGAAGGGCCATATATTCTTCTTGTTGGTCAACGATGATTACAATATCAGGCAACCCTGTCATATATTTAATCCCACCCAGATATGTTTGCAAGTGAGATAATTGTCTCTTCAACATGGCTGCATCTCTCTTCGGAAGACGAGCGAGTCTCCCCGCCTTTTGTTCCATTCTCAAGTCCCTGAATTTATGAAGTCTCGTTTCTGTAGTGGACCAATTCGTTAACATACCCCCAAGCCACTTTTTATTAACATAATGGCATCGAGCCCTTATTGCAGCCCATGCTACTAAATCCGCTGCTTTATTTTTTGTACCAACAATTAAAAATTGTTTTCCTCTACTTGCTGCATAAAAAACTAAATCACAAGCCTCTGATAAAAAACGAGCAGTTCTGGTAAGATTTATAATATGAATACCTTTGCATTTGGCAGAGATATAAGGTGCCATTCTAGGATTCCATTTCCGAGTACCGTGACCAAAATGAACTCCCGCCTCCATCATCTCTTCCAAATTGATGTTCCAATATCTTCTTGTCATTTCTCCCCACACTTTCTCTTTCTTTTTTAAGAAAGAGATGAGGTATCCTGAAATAAATAATTGTTCCAATGGAACCTTCTTTTCGAACGCGGGTTGGCCATTGATACACAATCCAAACCATTAATTCCTTTCTATTCGTTATTATTTGAATTTCTTTATTTTATTACATTACTAAATTAAATAACCATAACAAATACAGAGAAGATAAAAAGGATGAATCTTTTCTATTTTTTATTAAATCCGAGAAATCATTGTTGTTTTGATCTATCATGTAAATTCTTTGAAAGACAAGAATCAAATAATTCTCTGTGGTAAAACAAAATATCTCTCATTTCTCCCTCGAATAGATTCTTTTTTTTTGTTTTCAAGGGAATGTTCTTATGTTGACTTGAACGATGTACAAATCCCTTGAATCCCGTACCAACAGGTATCATCCCTCCCAAAACAACGTTTTCTTTTAGTCCTTTCAACCAATCGATACGGCCCCGTAGAGCAGCTTTTGCTAAAACGCGAGCAGTTTCTTGAAAACTTGCTTCGGATATAAAACTTTGAGTATTCAGAGATGCTCTCGTTATTCCCAATAAGATAGCTCGGTAACAGATCGCTTCTTCCAAAGCCCGCCCCGTTCGTTCCGCTCGGAACAATCCAACTAGTTCTCCGGGCAAAAAAACATTAGACATTCCGTCTTCTGAAATCAAGACTTTTGATGTTATTTGACGTACAATAATTTCTATATGCCTATTATGGATCTGCACCCCTTGGGACCTATAAACCTTTTGGATCTTATTAACCAAAGAAATACGACTTTGCGCTATAGTTAGCTCAGCTCCAATCAAGAATCCCCAAGGAATTCCAAGAATTCTTGTTAGAAGTTCGTTCCAACCATCAACCCTCTTTTCTAAATTCATCGATATTGAATCAATCGAGCGAACTTCTAAAACTTGTTCCACTTTTGGAAGACCTTGCGTTATATCACCAGATCTCGATTTTTCATATATAAATGTAACTAATGTATCCCCTTCATAAATGATTTCCCCATAATGACCATGAACTGTTGCACCTGGGGTAGCCAAATAAGGCTTAGCCGATCTT